ATTCTTTGTGGAAATGGCAAACCACTTCGAGGAATTTATGATACAAGTATTCAATTAGTTCGGACTTGTTTAATATTGAGTTGGGACCAAGAAACAAAAAGTTCTTCTATCGAAGAAGCCCGCACTTCCTTTGTTGAAATAATAACAAACGGTTTGATTCGACATTTCTTAAGAATTGACTTATTGAAATTTAATATTTCGTATATCGGAAAAAGGAATGGTCCGTCTAATTCAGGATTATTCTCTGATAATGGATCAGGTTGTACCAATATCAATCCCTTTTCTTCCATCTATTCCTATTCCAAAGAAAGAATTCAACAACAAAATCAAGGAACTATTCATACGTTGTTGAATAGAAATAAGGAATGCCAATCCTTGATAATTTTATCAGCATCAAATTGTTTTAGAATGGCTTCGGTAAAAAATCACAGTGTGGTAAAAGAATCAATTCAAAAAAATCCTCCAATTCCAATTAGGAATTCGTTGGGACCTTTAGGAACAGCCTTTTCTATTACGAATTTTTATTCATTTTATCATTTATTAACTCATAATCAGATATTGATAACTAACTATTTTCAACTTGACAATTTAAAACAAATGGTTCAAGTAATTAAATATTATTTAATGGATGAAAATGGGAAAATTTATAATCCCGACCTCCCCAGTAATATTTTTTTGAATCCATTACATTTGAATTGGTATTTTATCGATCATAATTGTTGTGAAACGACATCTACAATAATGAGTCTTGGGCAGTTGATTTGTGAAAATGTATGTATAGCCAAAAAAAGACCCCGCCTAAAATCGGGTCAAGTTATACTTGTTCAAGTTGACTCTATAGTAATACGATCCGCTAAGCCCTTTTTGGCCACCCCCGGAGCAACTGTTCACGGACATTATGGGGAAATACTTTACGAAGGAGAAACATTAGCTACATTTTTTTATGAAAAATCGAGATCTGGTGATATAACGCAAGGTCTTCCAAAAGTGGAACAGGTATTAGAAGTGCGTTCGATCGATTCAATATCGATGAATCTAGAAAAAAGGATTGAGGTTTGGAACGAATGTATAACAAGAATTCTTGGAATTCCATGGGGATTTTTGGTTGGTGCTGAACTAACTATAGTGCAAAGCCGTATTTCTTTGGTTAATAAGATACAAAAAGTTTATCGATCTCAGGGGGTGCAGATTCACAATAGGCATATAGAAATTATTGTACGTCAAATAACATCAAAGGTTTTGGTTTCAGAAGATGGAATGTCTAATGTTTTTTCACCCGGAGAACTAATTGGATTGTTACGGGCGGAACGGATGGGGCGCGCTTTAGAAGAATCGATCTGTTACCGAGCCGTCTTATTGGGAATAACACGAGCATCGCTCAATACTCAAAGTTTCATATCCGAGGCGAGTTTTCAAGAAACTGCGCGGGTTTTAGCAAAGGCGGCTCTCCGGGGACGTATTGATTGGTTGAAGGGTCTGAAAGAGAACGTTGTTTTGGGGGGGATGATACCTGTTGGTACCGGATTCAAAGGATTAGTATACCCTTCAACTTCAAAACACCATAACAACATTCCTTTTGAAACAAAAAAAAAGAATCTATTCGGGGGGGAGATGCGAGATTTTTTGTTCCACCACAGAAAATTATTGGATTCGCCCCTTATCAAAGAATTTCCATGATACACTAGAACAATCATTTATAGGATTTAATGACTCCTAAGAGCGGATTCATCCTTTTCATTATCTGTCTTTGGCGGGGCCGTTTGATTTTGTAATCAAAAAAAAATTAAAAGATAATAATGAATAAAAAAGAATAATGGTTTGGGTTGTCTATCTACGGCCAATCTACGGTAGAAGAGAAGGTTCCGTCGGAACAATTATTTATTTCAGTTTTTGGTTCCCTCTTTTTCAAAAAGGGGGTGTGGGGAGAAATGACAAGAAGATATTGGAACATCTGTTTGGACGAGATGATGGAGGCAGGAGTTCATTTTGGCCATGGTACTAGGAAATGGAATCCAAAAATGGCACCTTATATTTCTGCAAAACGTAAGGGTATTCATATTATAAATCTTACTAAAACTGCTCGTTTTTTATCAGAAGCCTGTGATTTGATTTTTGATGCGGCAAGTAAGGGAAAACAATTCTTAATTGTTGGTACCAAAAATAAAGCAGCTGATTCAGTAGCGTGGGCTGCAATAAGGGCCCGGTGTCATTATGTTAATAAAAAATGGCTTGGTGGTATGTTAACGAATTGGTCCACTACAGAAACCAGGCTTTATAAGTTCCGGGACTTAAGAATTGAACAAAAAACGGGGAAATTCAACCGTCTTCCGAAAAGAGATGAAGCTATGTTGAAAAGACAATTATCTCGCTTGCAAACATATCTGGGCGGAATTAAATATATGACGGGGTTACCCGATATTGTAATCATCGTTGATCAGCACGAAGAATATACGGCCCTGCGAGAGTGTATCACTTTGGGAATTCCAACAATTTGTTTAATCGATACAAATTGTGACCCCGATCTCGCCGATATTTCGATTCCAGCAAATGATGACGCTATATCTTCAATCCGATTAATTCTTAACAAATTAGTATTCGCAATTTGTGAAGGGCGTTCTAGCTATATAAGAAATCCTTGATTAATAATAAGATAAATAACTTACTTTGTAAGTCCCATAGATTTCTGGAATATAAGAAATTTATTAATAAAAAAAAAAGGTAATATTATATAATTAGTTAGTATTCAAAATATCCGATTCAAGTAGGCAAAGAGGTGGTTGAATCAAAATAATTTTGTTTAAAGTTTGATTTTTTTAGAGGGCAATATGAACGTTCTATCATGTTCCATCAACACACTAAAGGGGTTATACGATATATCCGGTGTGGAAGTAGGTCAACATTTCTATTGGCAAATAGGGGGTTTACAGGTACACGGTCAAGTACTTATTACCTCTTGGGTTGTAATTACTATCTTATTAGGTTCGGCCGCTATAGCTGTTCGTAACCCACAAACTATTCCGACCGGTGGGCAGAATTTCTTCGAATATGTTCTTGAATTCATTCGAGATGTAAGTAAAACTCAAATTGGCGAAGAGTACGGTCCTTGGGTTCCTTTTATTGGAACTATGTTTCTATTTATTTTTGTTTCTAATTGGTCAGGAGCTCTTTTACCTTGGAAACTAATACAATTACCTCATGGAGAGTTAGCCGCACCCACGAATGATATAAATACTACCGTTGCTTTGGCTTTACTTACGTCAGTGGCCTATTTCTATGCGGGTCTTAGTAAAAAGGGATTAAGTTATTTCGGGAAATATATTCAGCCAACTCCAATCCTTTTACCAATCAACATCTTAGAAGATTTCACAAAGCCCTTATCACTTAGTTTTCGACTTTTTGGTAATATCTTAGCTGATGAATTAGTCGTTGTTGTTCTTGTTTCTTTAGTACCTTCAGTGGTTCCTATACCTGTCATGTTCCTTGGATTATTTACAAGTGGTATTCAAGCTCTTATTTTTGCAACTTTAGCTGCGGCGTATATAGGCGAATCCTTGGAGGGTCATCATTGAAATAGTCTTTTTTTTTTTAGCTTACCCAGCTCAAGATACTTCAGAAATATACAATTAGGCTATATACAATCTAGAGTAATAGAAAAAATTAATAGATAGAGACTTGTAAAAAGAAAGAGATCTAAAAGATCTTTTTCCTAAACCCTTCCGTACGTTTAATTTAACCCTTTCAATGAGTATTCGTTTTATGTTGGTAAGCCTATATCAAATCAAATTATTCAAATAATAATTAAATAGTTTGAATTTTGCATAAGAATTCTTGTAGTATATGTTTATCATATGTGATGTGATTAAATAAAAAGGGCGAAACAATTCTGGTTTTAGTTGCTTTTGGTCAAGAATTGACCAAAAGCAACTATTTATAAAAAAGAAATTGCATGAACTTAGATCAATAAAAAAATTAGATTTCTATGCAATAATTTTCTTAATAAATTTTCCCATTTCGTTTGTATCCCTAGGAATAATGATAAAGAAAAGGTAGGGGAGAAAATAATTTACGATTCATAAAAATTTTTGTTAGGTAGGTTTAGAGCCAGGTATATGTAATAAAATGGAATGGCTATAAGTCGACTTTTTTAGTTATTTTTACACTTAATTCTTGAATGCAATTCAATTTAAGATGAATGACTTGTTTGTTTACGTTATAGAAGAAAAACACGTATATGTGATATTAGATATTGACTAATTATATTATATATGAACTAAAGATATATTTTATTTGCTCTATTACTGTTAAATTGGAAATAGGGATTTCAATAGTAAATAAAAGTCTTCTGTTTCATTATGACTGTGAATTGAATCAAGAAGGGGTGGAAAAATTAAAATAAAAGTTTGGAACCAAGAAATAGAAGAGCAGAAGTCTTATGGGTTCACAAGGACTCTGCAGATATAAATTAAAAACGATAAATCGAAACGGAATAATTAAGTCATAATTCATTGGTTGATTGTATCATTAACCATTTATTTTTTTTTTGTACGAGGAACTTATCATGAATCCACTGATTTCTGCTGCTTCTGTTATTGCTGCTGGGTTGGCTGTAGGGCTTGCTTCTATTGGACCTGGGGTTGGTCAAGGAACTGCCGCGGGTCAAGCTGTAGAGGGTATCGCGAGACAGCCTGAAGCTGAGGGAAAAATACGAGGTACTCTATTGCTTAGTCTAGCGTTTATGGAAGCTTTAACAATTTATGGGCTGGTTGTAGCATTAGCACTTTTATTTGCGAATCCTTTTGTTTAATCTTAGATCTTAGAAAGAGGAAACCTTTTTTATTTTTTAATATTTTATTGTCTTGGACTTATCGTTTGCTTTTTCCAATTATATCAAAATTAAACTCCTACAATTACGTATTTGTTGAGAAAATAATCTACGGGAAGGGCTGATTTGCGGGTGAGGAATTAGCATACCAACTCGCTTTCATCCTTCCCGTCCGTAG